TCTATGCCCTGCGGTAATGATCCCTCTGGCATTACGACCTTTACCACAATGATGCTGTCCATAGATCAAATTCTTTCGTGGATTGGATTTCACTTGACTGTCTACGGCTCCATTGCGTGTGCTCGGGGTAGAAGTTTTGTATAAATGTATTGCCGTGTTATTAAGTCTTTTGCTTTAAGTTCTTTTCTCTATAAGAGGTGGAATAGAATAACCCGGTTGAAGCGTAATGATCATACGCCTGTAATGCATTGTATGTCCCATAATAGGTCCCATCCTTCTACCCTTTCCCGGGAGTCGATGACTATTCATAGCTCTTACCTTGACACCAAAGAAGAGTTCGACCCAATGCTTTATTTCTGTCCTAGTTGATCCTGATTCGACATTAGAAGTATATTGATTGTTCCCCAATAACCGAATACTTTTTTCTGTAAATACTGCATATTTGATTCCATCCATAAATCCATTTTCTTCCCTATGAGTTCCAGTATCGATAAGAATTCTAGTTCTTACTGTTCATATGTTATGGTATGAATATACCATACCAATTTGCTATGTATGGATGATGAGATTCCATTGATACAGAGCCAATTCCAATAGACTTATTGAATGTTCCCATTGGCGTGCATCCAGCAGGAATTGAACCTACGAATTTGCCAATTATGAGTTGGGCGCTTTAACCATTCAGCCATGGATGCTTAACAGGGATCATCGTACATCGTGAATAACCAAATTCCAATTGAAATGAAATCTTTAGGAGGAATCAATGAAACGACATCAATTCAAATCCTGGATATTCGAATTGAGAGAGATATTGAGAGAGATCAAGAATTCTCACTATTTCTTAGATTCATGGATCAGATTTGATTCAGTGGGATCTTTCACTCACATTTTTTTCCACCAAGAACGTTTTATGAAACTCTTTGACCCCCAAATTTGGAGTATCCTACTTTCACGTGATTCACAGGGTGCAACAAGCAATCGATATTTCACGATCAAAGGTGTAGTACTGCTTGTAGTAGTGGTCCTTATATCTCGTATTAACAATCGAAAGATGGTCGAAAGAAAAAATCTCTATTTGATGGGGCTTCTTCCTATACCTATGAATTCCATTGGACCCAGAAAGGAGACATTGGAAGAATATTTTTGGTCTTCCAATAGAAATAGGTTGATTGTTTCGCTCCTGTATCTTCCAAAAGGGAAAAAGATTTCTGAGAGTTGTTTCATGGATCCGCAAGAGAGTACTTGGGTTATCCCAATAAAGAAAAAGCGTATCATGCCTGAATCTCACCGGGGTTCGCGGTGGTGGAGGAACCGGATCGGAAAAAATAGGGATTCTAGTTGTCAGATATCTAATGAAATCGTAGCTGGAATTGAGATCTCATTCAAAGAGAAAGATAGCAAATATCTGGAGTTTCTTTTTTTATCCTATACGGATGATCCGATCCGCAAGGACCATGATTGGGAATTGTTTGATCGTCTTTCTCCGAGGAAGAAACGAAACATAATCAACTTGAATTCGGGACAGCTATTCGAAATCTTAGGGAAAGGCTTGATTTGTTATCTCATGTCTGCTTTTCGTGAAAAAAGACCAATTCAGGGGGAGAGTTTCTTCAAACAACAAGGAGCCGGGGCAACTATGCAATCCAATGATATTGAGCATGTTTCCCATCTCTTCTCGAGAAACAAGTGGGGTATTTCTTTGCAAAATTGTGCTCAATTTCATATGTGGCAATTCCGCCAAGATCTCTTCGTTAGTTGGGGGAAGAATCAGCACGAATCGGATTTTTTGAGGAACGTCTCGAGAGAGAATTGGATTTGGTTAGACAATGTGTGGTTGGTAAACAAGGATCGGTTTTTTAGCAAGGTACGGAATGTATTGTCAAATATTCAATATGATTCCACAAGATCTATTTTCGTTCAAGTAATGGATTCTAGCCAATGGAAAGGATCTTCTTCTGATCAATCCAGAGATCATTTTGATTCCGTTAGAAATGAGAATTCAGAATATCACACATTGATCGATCAAACAGAGATTCAGCAACTAAAAGAGAGATCGATTCTTTGGGATCCTTCCTTTCTTCAAACGGAACGAACAGAGATAGAATCAGATCGATTCCCGAAATGCCTTTTTGGATCTTCCTCCATGTCCTGGCTATTCATGGAACCTGAGAAGCGGATGAAGAATCATCTGCTTCCGGAAGAAATCGAAGAATTTCTTGGGAATCCTACAAGATCGATTCGTTCTTTTTTCTCTGACAGATGGTCAGAACTTCATCTGGGTTCGAATCCTACTGAGAGGTCCACTAGAGATCATAAATTGTTGAAGAAAAAACAAGATGTTTCTTTTGTCCCTTCCAGGCGAGCGGAAAATAAAGAAATGGTTGATATATTCAAGATAATTACGTATTTACAAGATACCGTCTCAATTCATCCTTCGGAACCATATCACATCCCGGATCTGGTTCCGAAGGATGAACCGGATATGTACAGCTCCAATAAGATTTCATTCTTGAACAAGAATCCATTTTTTGATTTCTTTCATCTATTCCATGACCGGAACAAAGGGGGATACGCGTTACGCCACGATTTTTTTGAATCAGAAGAGAGATTCCCAGAAATGGCGGATCTATTCACTCTATCAATAACCGAGCCGTTTCATAGGGAATTTTCCTTTTCTATTGATTCCTACGGGTTGGATCAAAAAAGATTATTGAATGAGGTATTCAACTCCAGAGATGAATCGAAAAAGAAATCTTTATTGGTTCTACCTCCTCTTTTTTATGAGGAGAATGGATCTTTTTCTCGAAGGATCAGAAAAAAATTGGTCCGGATCTACTGCGGGAATGAGTTGGAAGATCCCAAACTAAAAACAGCGGTATTTGCTAGCAACAACATAATGGAGGCAGTCAATCAATATAGATTGATCCGAAATCTGATTCAAATCCAATATAGCACCTATGGGTACATAAGAAATGTATCGAATCAATTCTTTTTAATGAATAGATCCGATCGCAACTTCGAATATGGAATTCAAAAGGATCAGATAGGAAATGATACTCTGAATCATATAACTATAATGAAATATACGATCAACCAACATTTATCGAATTTGAAAAAGAGTCAGAAGAAATGGTTTGATCCTCTTATTTCTCGAACTGAGAGATCCATGAATCGGGATCCTGATGCATATAGATACAAATGGTCCAATGGGAGCAAGAATTTCCAGGAACATTTGGAACATTTCGTTTCTGAACAGAAGAATCCTTTTCAAGTAGTGCAAGTAGTGTTCGATCGATTACGTATTAATCCATATTCGATTGATTGGTCCGAGGCTATCGACAAAGAAGATTTGTCTAAGCCACTTCGTTTCTTTTTGTCCAAGTCACTTCTCTTTTTGCCCAAGTCACTTCTTGTGAGTATCGGGAATATCCCCATTCATAGGTCCGAGATCCACATCTATGAATTGAAAGGTCCGAATGATCAACTCTGCAATCAGTTGTTAGAATCCATAGGTGTTCAAATCGTTCATTTGAAGAAATTGAAACCCTTCTTATTGGATGATCATGATACTTCCCAAAGACCGAAATTCTTGATCAATGGAGGAACAATATTACCATTTTTGTTCAAAAAGATACCAAAGCGGGTGATTGACTCATTCCATACTAGAAAGAATCGCAGGAAATCCTTTGATAACACGGATTCCTATTTCTCAATGATATCCCACGATCGAGACAATTGGCTGAATCCCGTGAAACCATTTCATAGAAGTTCATTGATATCTTCTTTTTCTAAAGCAAATCGACTTCGATTCTTGAATGATCCACATCACTTCTGGTTCTATTGTAACAAAAGATTCCCCTTTGATGTGGAAAAGACCCGTATCAATAATTATGATCGTACATATGGACAATTCCTCAACATCTTGTCCATTCGCAACAAAATCTTTTATTTGTGCGTGGGTAAAAAAAAATCTCTTTTTTTGGAGAGAGGGACTCTTTCACCAATCGAGTCACAGGTATCTGACATCTTCATACCTAACGATTTCCCACAAAGTGGTGATGAAACGTATAACTTGTACAAATCTTTCCATTTTCCAATTCGATCCGATCCATTCGTTCGTGGAGCTATTTTCTCGATCGCAGACATTTCTGCAACACCTCTAACAGAGGAACAAATAGTCAATTTGGAAAAAACTTATTGTCAGCCTATTTCAGATATGAATCTATCTGATTCAGAAGGGAATAACTTGCATCAGTATCTCAGTTTCAATTCAAACATGGGTTTGATTCACACCCCATGTTCTGAGAAGTATTTACCATCCGGAAAGAGGAAAAAACGGAGTCTTTGTCTAAAGAAATGCGTTGAGAAAGGGCAGATGTATAGAACCTTTCAACGAGATAGTGTCTCAAAATGGAATCTGTTCCAAGCATATATGCCATGGTTCCTTACTTCGACAGGGTGCAAATATCTCAATTTCACCCTTTTAGATACTCTTTCAGACCCATTGCCGATACTGAGTAGTAGTCAAAAATTTGTATCCATTTTTCATGATATGATGCATGGATCAGATATATCACGGCCAATTCCTCAGAAGATTCTTCCACAATGGACTCTGATAAGTGAGATTTCGAGTCAATGTTTACAGAATCTTCTTCTGTCCGACGAAATGATTCATCGAAATAATGAGTCACCCGTTCCATTGATATGGGCACATCCGAGATCAACAAATGCTCGGGAGTTCCTCTATTCCATCTTTTTCCTTCTTCTTGTTGCTGGATATCTCGTTCGTATACATCTTCTCTTTGTTTCCCGAGCCTCTAGTGAGTTACAGACAGAGTTAGAAAAGATCAAATCTTTGATGATTCCATCATACATGATGGAATTTCGAAAACTTCTGGATAGGTATCCTACATCTGAACTGAATCCTTTCTGGTTAAAGAATCTCTTTCTAGTTGTTCTGGAACAATTAGGAGATTCTCTGGAAGAAATACGGGGTTTTGCTTCTGGTGGCAACATGCTATTGGGTGGCGGTCCCGCTTATGGGGTCAAATCAATACGTTCTAAGAAGAAATATTGGAAGATCAATCTCATCGATCTCATACCAAATCCCATCAATCGAATCATTTTTTCGAGAAATACGAGACATCTAAGTCGTACAAGTAAAGAGATCTATTCATTGATAAGAAAAAGAAAAAACGTGAACGGTGATTGGATTGATGAGAAAATAGAATTCTGGGTCGCGAACAGTTATTTGATTGATGATGAAGAAAGAGAATTCTTGGTTCAGTTCTCCACCTTAACGACAGAAAAAAGGATTGATCAAATTCTATTGAGTCTGACTCATAGTGATCATTTATCAAAGAATGACTCTGGTTATCAAATGATTGAACAACCGGGATCAATTTCCTTACGATACTTAGTTGACATTCATAAAAAGGATCTAATGAATTATGAGTTCAATAGATCCTGTTTAGCAGAAAGACGGATATTCCTTGCTCATTATCAGACAATCACTTATTCACAAACCTCGTGTGGGGCTAATAGTTTTCATTCCCCATCTCCTCATGGAAAACCCTTTTCGCTCCGCTTAGCCCTATCTCCTTCTAGAGGTATTTTAGTGATAGGTTCTATAGGAACTGGACGATCCTGTTTGGTCAAATACCTAGCGACAAACTCCTATGTTCCTTTCATTACGGTATTTCCGAACAAGTTCCTGGATGACAAGCCTAAAGGTTATTTTATTGATGATATCGATATTGATTATAGTGACGATATTGATGATAGTGATGATGACCTTGATATTGATACGGAGCTGCTAACTATGACGAATGTGCTAACTATGTATATGACGCCGAAAATAGACCGATTTGATATCACCCTTCAATTCGAATTAGCAAAAGCAATGTCTCCTTGCATAATATGGATTCCAAACATTCATGATCTGCATGTGAATGAGTCGAATTACTTATCCCTCGGTCTATTAGAGAACTATATCTCCAGGGATTGTGAAAGATGTTCCACTGGAAAGATTCTTGTTATTGCTTCGACTCATATTCCCCAAAAAGTGGATCCCGCTCTAATAGCTCCGAATAAATTAAATACATGCATTAAGATACGAAGGCTTCTTCTTCCACAACAACGAAAGCACTTTTTCATTCTTTCATATACTAGGGGATTTCACTTGGAAAAGAAGATGTTCCATACTAACGGATTCGGGTCCATAACCATGGGTTCCAATGCGCGAGATCTTGTAGCACTTATCAATGAGGCCCTATCAATTAGTATTACACAGAAGAAATCCATTATAGAAATTAATACAATTAGATCAGCTCTTCATAGAAAAACTTGGGATTTTCGATCCCAGATAAGATCGGTTCAGGATCATGGGATCCTTTTCTATCAGATAGGAAGGGCTGTTACACAAAATGTACTTCTAAGTAATTGCCCCATAGATCCTATATCTATCTATATGAAGAAGAAATCATGTAAGGGAGGGGATTCTTATTTGTACAAATGGTACTTCGAACTTGGAACGAGCATGAAGAAATTAACGATACTTCTTTATCTTTTGAGTTGTTCTGCCGGATCGGTCGCTCAAGATCTTTGGTCTTCATCCAGACACGATGAAAAAAATTGGATCACTTCTTATGGATTCGTTGAGAATGATTCTGATCTAGTTCATGGCCTATTACTATTATTACTCTTAGAAGTAGAAGGCGCTTTGGCTCTGGCGGGATCCTCACGGACAGAAAAATATTGCAGTCAGTTTGATAATAATCGAGTGACATTACTTCTTCGGTCCGAACCAAGGAATCAGTTAGATATGATGCAAAATGGATCTTGTTCTATCGTTGATCAGAGATTTCTATATGAAAAATACGAATCGGAGTTTGAAGAAGGGGAAGGGGCCCTCGATCCGCAACAGATAGAGAAGGATTTCTTCAATCACATAGTTTGGGCTCCTAGAATATGGCGCCCCTGTGGAAATCTATTTGATTGTATCGAAAGGCCCACTGAATTGGGATTTCCCTATTGGACTGGGTCATTTCGGGGCAAATGGATCATTTATCATAAAGAGGATGAGCTTCAAGAGAATGATTCGGAGTTCTTGCAGAGTGGAACCATGCAGTACCAGACACGAGATAGATCTTCCAAAGAACAAGGCTTTTTTCGACCAAGCCAATTCATTTGGGACCTTGCGGATCCATTCTTTTCCCTATTCAAAGATCAGCCCTCTGTCTCTGTGTTTTCACGTCGAGAATTCTTTGCAGATGAAGAGATGTCAAGGGGGCTTATTGCTTCCCAAACAAATCCTCCTACATCTATATATAAACGCTGGTTCATCAAGAATACGCAAGAAAAGCACTTCGAATTGTTGATTCATCGCCAGAGATGGTTTAGAACCAATAGTTCATTATCTAATGGATCTTTCCGTTCTAATACTCTATCCGAGAGTTATCAGTATTTATCAAATCTGTTCCTATCTAACAGAATGCTATT